TTTTGTTTTCATTTTTTAATGAACTCTTTCTCATTTATTACATTTATTAAATTGCTGAAATTTAATAATAGATTTGATTTGATTTTATCAACGAACATAAACGAGGGCACTGAAAATTGACACATTATTCATAAAGAGAAAGAATATTCTCACTAAAGTCTTGATTTGATTGGATTGATAACAGGAAATATATGGGGAATCCATTCTATATAGTAACTAGTAATTCATAGGAATATAAAATAAAAAGTGAAGTAAAGTTAAATCAAATCTATTAAATTCAATAAAAATGAAATTCAAATTCAAAAATTAATTAAAAATCTTATACCCGCTCTTTTATAGATAGAGAAAAGGGGCTAAAAATCAAAAATTTTATTATCGTAACTGTAACAAATAGATCGATGGGGAAAAAACATCCCCATCTTGGAAATGAGAAAATCTACTAAAAAAAGAAGGGTAAACCCCTTTTTACCTTGTATTTATGCGTTTGTCAACAAAGAGAGTATTAGTATTTTTAGAATTCAGTAAATCGAGTAAAAGTCAAAAAGTAAATTGTTTTTTTAATATAAAAGATAAAAGAATGAACTGAGTGCCATTTCATATTGATTAGCTTAACTCAATAGATAGTGGAAATTTGAAATTTTTGATTACTTATTTGTTTTTTGTTTGCTGCACAAAAAAACTTTTGGAATTCCCTGTAGAAAGAGATTTCCCTAACGAAAAAGCTTTTAGCGCTGTCCAATACCCCTTCCTTTTCCAAATATTTTTCCGAATACGCTTTTTTGATGTAGAAATACGTTTTTTTGGAACGGCCATTTAAGATAAAAAGGATTACTTATTGTTCTAGTTGGATGTGAAAGACATCTATTGTTCAAAACAAATCCTTCCTTTTATTCTTGAATTCATTTTTTCTTCAGAAAAAAAAAAAAAAAAAAGCTAAAAGGGGGAAAGATATATGAAAATTGCATCAATAAAATAATATTTCTAGTACTCTAAATAATCGATTAGTATCTTTATATCTTTATTTGATATTATTTCTCATTAAAATTTCTCATTAAAGTCTATATCTATAGAATCCGCTGTGCCATATAAATTAAATCGAATTTGTTGAGTTTGACGTTACTAATTAATAATAATAAAAAAAATCCAACCTTCCATTTTCAGTTCTTTGTTTAGTAACTGATCAAACTCGGGTAAAGGGGGTAGATTGAATTTTCAAATTCGAAAAAAAAAAATTAGGAATTACTCTGTTTTATATCATTTGACCAAATGTAACTTCTTGATTTGAATTGAATATTTGAAGCATTTTTATTTTTTATTTAAGAAATAAAAATAATAATAAGTAAAGTAAGAAGAAAAGCTTGTAAAATTCAATTTCAATTAGTTTAACTTAGTTCATATCTTGACTTTTATTGACTCTTTTCAAAGAGGTAAGATCCGGTCAATCGGAAACAATAAATTAGTAAATTAAGAATTTAAAAAGCTTTTTATGCAACAGACATATCAATACGGGTGGCTCATACCTTTCATTCCACTTCCCGTTCCTATATTAATAGGGGTGGGGCTTCTTCTTTTTCCGACGGCAACAAAAAATTTTCGTCGTATGTGGTCTTTTCAGAGTGTTGTATTGTTAAGTATAGTCATGATTTTTTCAATGAATCTGTCTATTCAGCAAATAAATAGAAATTCCGCCTATCAATATGTATGGTCTTGGATCATTAATAACGATTTTTCTTTAGAATTCGGCTATTTGATAGATCCACTTACTTCTATTATGTCAATATTAATCACTACCGTTGGAATTATGGTTCTTATTTATAGTGATAATTATATGGCTCATGATCAAGCATATTTGAGATTTTTTGCTTATATGAGTTTTTTCAGTACTTCCATGTTAGGATTAGTTACTAGTTCTAATTTGATACAAATTTATATTTTTTGGGAATTGGTTGGGATGTGTTCCTATCTATTAATAGGGTTTTGGTTCACACGACCTCTTGCAGCAAATGCTTGCCAAAAAGCTTTTGTAACAAATCGTGTAGGGGATTTTGGTTTATTATTAGGAATTTTAGGTTTTTATTGGATAACGGGTAGCTTTGAATTTCAGGATTTATTCGAAATATTCAATAACCTAATTTATAATAACGAGGTCAATTTTGTATTTGTTACTTTGTGTGCTGTTCTATTATTTGCTGGTGCCGTTGCTAAATCTGCACAATTTCCCCTTCATGTATGGTTGCCTGATGCTATGGAAGGGCCTACTCCGATTTCCGCTCTTATACACGCCGCTACTATGGTAGCGGCGGGAATTTTTCTTGTAGCCCGGCTTCTTCCTCTTTTCATAGTTATACCTCCCATAATGAATTTAATCTCCTTGATAGCAATAATAACAGTGTTATTAGGAGCTACTTTAGCTCTTGCTCAAAAAGACATTAAGAGAGGTTTAGCCTATTCCACAATGTCTCAATTGGGTTATATGATGTTAGCTCTAGGTATGGGGTCT